GAGATTACTCATTGTTATAGTTGGATGTGAAAGACATCTATCTAGTATTAATATAATATTAAATATTCAATAAAAACGAATCTTTATTTACTATTGATTATCCATCTAGTTCTTTATTTAGATAATACTACTTTGCTATAAAAAAGGCGAAAAAAGATTATATGTCATTAATTTTTTTTTACATTTATATTACATATAATTAATAAATTATAACTTTCAGGACAAAAAAAACGAATTCATACTATACTAATGGATTTCTTTATATCCTCATAGTAAAAGCTCTATAGCTATAGTATCCAACGTACTATAGAAATAAAAAGAAATAAAATTGGTTAAAGTTAAAAAAGCTTTTTTTTTTCTGGATCTCCCGAAATAGCTTTAAATATAGAACCATATTACTTAATAAATAATAAATAACTATTCACTTTGCACTAGTAAGGGTGATATCATTTAATCAATTGTAACTTCTTGATTTGAACGATTTGGTAAAGAATAAGACTACTTAAGAAGATTAAATTTTGGTCTTGCATCTCTAATCTATATATATATATATTTCCTTTTTTTTTTTGCGAAAGAGAGAAGATCCGGTGAATCGGAAAGAATTAATTTAAAATGAAAAAGGTTTTTCTTATGGAACATACATATCCATATGCATGGATCATACCTTTCGTTCCACTTACAGTTCCTGTCTTAATCGGAGTCGGGCTTCTCTTTTTTCCGACGGCAACAAAAAATCTTCGTCGCATGTGGGCTTTTCCTAGTGTTTTATTATTAAGTATAGTTATGATTTGTTCTGCAGATCTGGCTATTCAGCAAATAAATAGCAATTTCATATATCAATATGTATGGTCTTGGACTATTAATAATGATTTTTCTTTAGAGTTCGGCCACTTGATCGACCCACTTACTTCTATTATGTTAATATTAATTACTACTGTTGGAATTCCGGTTTTGATTTATAGTGATAATTATATGTCTCATGATCAAGGATATTTAAGATTTTTTGCTTATATGAGTTTTTTCAATACTTCCATGCTGGGATTAGTTACGAGTTCAAATTTTATACAAATTTATATTTTTTGGGAATTAGTTGGAATGTGTTCATATCTATTAATAGGTTTTTGGTTCACACGACCTATTGCTGCAAATGCTTGTCAAAAAGCTTTTGTAACTAATCGTATAGGAGATTTTGGTTTATTTTTAGGAATCTTAGGTCTTTATTGGATAACAGGTAGTTTTGAATTTCAGGATTTGTTCGAAATATTCAATAACTTAAGTTATAATAATGATAATGCGTTTACTTTTTTAGTTTATAATTTATGCGTTTTTCTAGTATTTTCCGGTGCAATTGCTAAATCGGCACAATTCCCCCTTCATGTATGGTTACCTGATGCCATGGAAGGGCCTACCCCTATTTCGGCTCTGATTCATGCTGCTACGATGGTAGCAGCGGGCATTTTTCTTGTCGCTCGTCTTCTTCCTCTTTTCATAGGAATACCCTACATAATGAATTTTATATCTTTAATAAGTATAATAACAGTACTATTAGGAGCTACTTTGGCTCTTGCTCAAAAAGATATTAAGAGAAGTTTAGCCTATTCTACAATGTCTCAATTGGGTTATATGATGTTAGCTTTAGGTATGGGGTCATATAGAGCTGCTTTATTTCATTTGATTACTCATGCTTACTCTAAAGCATTATTGTTTTTAGGATCTGGATCAATTATTCATTCAATGGAAGCTATTGTTGGATATTCTCCAGATAAAAGTCAGAATATGGTTCTTATGGGCGGTTTAACAAAACATGTCCCAATTACAAAAACAGCTTTTTTATTAGGTACACTTTCTCTTTGTGGTATTCCCCCACTTGCTTGTTTTTGGTCCAAAGATGAAATTCTTAATGATACTTGGTTGTATTCACCACTTTTCGGAATAATAGCTTGTTCCACAGCCGGGTTAACTGCATTTTATATGTTTCGAATTTATTTACTTACTTTTGAAGGGCATTTAAATACTAATTTTCAAAATTACAGTGGAAAACAAATGGGAATGAGTCCGTTTTATTCAGTATCTCTATGGGGAAAAGAAGGCTTAAAAAAAAAATATATATATATAAGTTTATTAACTTTATTAATAATGAATAATAATGAGAAGGCTTCTTTTTTTTCTAAGACGGCATACCAAAACCAAATTTATAATATGGTAAAAACCATCAACCAACCCTTTATTATTCATTTAAAAACTTGTAAAAAAAAAAGTTTTTTATATCCCCATGAATCAGATAATACTATGTTATTCTCTTTGCTTGTATTGGTTCTATTTACCTTGTTCGTGGGATCCCTGGCACTTCCTTTGAATCAAGAAGGAATGGGTTTGGATATATTATCAAAATGGTTAACTCCGTCTATAAATCTTTTACATAAAAATTTGACTGATTCGGTGGATTGGTATGAATTTTTTTCAAATGCTATTTTTTCAGTCAGTCTAGCATGTTTTGGAATACTTATAGCATCCCTTTTATATAAGCCCCTTTATTCATCTTTACAAAATTTTAATTTAAAAAATGCATTTTTAAAAAAGGGTCAGACGCGCTTTTGGGGAGACAAACTAATAAATATAATATATAGTTGGTCATATAATCGTGGTTACATAGATGCTTTTTATGCAACATCTTTTACTAAGGGTCTAAGAGGATTAGCTGAATTAACTCATTTTTTTGATAGACGAGTAATTGATGGAATTACGAATGGCGTTGGTATTACGAGTTTCTTTGTAGGAGAGGGCATAAAATATATAGGAGGAGGGCGTATCTCTTATTATCTTTTCTTCTATTTATCTTTTGTATCAATAGTGATTTATCTTATTTATCTTTTGTATCAATAGTGATTTTCCATTGTATTTGTGTACAAAGTCATTTTTCTTTAAGGAGGAGAAGAACCTGATGCTTAACACTTTCCGAACCGAAAAAGACTAAACGAGTAGGCTTTCCTCCGTAAGCTCTTGAACGGACTTCCGCACTAAGAAGTCCTGGAAAAGGGGTGTTCAAATTGGATGGTGTTAAACATGTCTCTAAAGGGAAAGGTTGTCGATGGATTGCTTTTAAAAGGCCTCAATGTCCACTGTACTAAGCCAACAGGTTCAATCACATACGAAAGGGTAAGCACATGTTATCCAGATATCTTTTCTATGGGCTACCCATTGGTCTAACTATGGCATGAGATCAAGTATAAGCCTTCCTTCTAGCCGATAGAAGACCCAAGGAACCATCCATGACTAGGGCACCATGACTTCTGCTGGATGTACTTAAAGACCGTATGCTAGCTAAAGAAAGAAGCCCCAAGAAAGCCAGGGGAGAACTATCACAGCAGCTAAACAGAGAAGAAATCTTAGCCACAGGAAAACGAGCACGGCAAGAGAAACAAGAAACAAAGAATGAAGATACGTAAACAGAATAGAATGTCCTAATTCTAATGATTACAATCGCTGAAAAGGTGCAAGAGAAGTTGGAAGTCAAGGATCGCTGCTCTGGGTTTGCCAGTCTAAGAAGCAAGAACAAGAAGATTGGAGTCTAAACAGCTAGCACTTGGTTCACGGTCAGGACTCTAGAACCAAAGATCCAATTTATAAATACAACAGTGAAGAAGAAAGGGTGGGAGATGTAAGATTATTGGTCTAAAACCGGCGGAAACAATCCCAACAAATAAGATATCTAAAGTGTAAACTCAAGTCGATTAGTTATGAATAGCCACTTTGATCGTTTTGGTTTGAGCCTCTGCTTCGAGTTTTGGTTCCCCTTTATCAATGCTCTTATCTAGGTATTGGTTCCCTGTAGTCTTCTTGAGCTTGTTTGACTCTTCCTGCCTTACGCATGAGACTTTTGATGAGTAGCACATGGTTCTTTGTTCTTGAATCTAGAAATGAGAGATAGATGGAAATGGAAGGAAAGGGCCTGAAAGAGAACCACAAATCTTTTTCTGTAGAGTCAGGTAGGTAGAAGAACGTGGAAAGAGAGCCCTCCGGAAGTGGATTAATTCCTAGAAGCGCTCATCACAAAGTCTGGATTAACAAAAGAAGAGTCTCCGCAAGGAAGGTGCACATCTAGTTATGTTCCTTGCCTTACGCCTGTCTTGTCTAGGTAAAGCTAGAGAGGAGAAAGAAAAGGCATCTAATTCCCATAATCCACTCATTAAAGGAACCATCGAGAATGAGGTTTAAGAGGGATTTCACCCCTTTAGATGCCTTACATGTCTCATCTGTCAGATGTCTCTTTTTATGGAGATTTGACTAGGTCTTAGTGGCCGCTAGAGACAAGCTGGTGCAATGGGGAATAACTCAAGACAGGAGCTACGTTGCAATTAGTGAAATCAAGTTCGAATTCCCGCAGAAACTCCGATGCTAGTGGTACGGTACGGAAAAAGGTGACTGCAAAAGAATAAATTTCTGAGACAACCCTCTTTCTTTAGTTTGTGGTCCAAAGGAATTCATACTGGTCTCGAGTTGGTCTTTATATATCTATGGATCCTAGGGTTTTCTACAGCTAGGTATGAAGTAGGCGGTATCTCTTGGCTTAAGTAATCTCAAGGTGATCGGTTCTTTCAGCTCGCTCTTTTCAATTCCAAGCTTAGTATTTTATTCTTAAGTTTTTACCGTTTGTTGGATTGGAGCTAGATTTCTCTTAGCCAAATAGGATAGTCACAAAGGTTAGATTTCAGGGTCGTAGCCATGGTTGCAAAGTGTTTAAAAGTATCAATGCCGAAGGAAAGCTCATGTGCGGGTTATTAAGTAGTAAATACAGAATCCAGTACGTCTAAAGGTGTACTTAAGAACAGCCCTATAAAGTAAAGCAACTTACGACGTAAGACTCTCTGAGCTGGATAGTTCCTCTAATGGTTCTAGGGCTTCGGGTCTAAGGCCTCTAAGGTGTGGTAAGCTTCTACTGGTTCTAGGGTTCTAGCTCTCTTCTTCTACCCCCTTCCCGCTGAACTTCTTGAGTCGGTAGG